ATATTAAAAAGATCAAAAAGGCCATCATTAGTGCAAACGATGCAATTGCTTCGGTTAGAGCAAATCCTAAAATAGCATAACCAAATAATTGTTTAGCCAATGATGGATTTCGGGCAACAGAATGGATCAAAGAGCTGAATACATTTCCAATACCGATAGCAGCCCCCGCTAAAGCAATTGTAGCAGCTCCGGCACCTATTGATTTTGCTCCTTCTAACATCTTGACTTTTTCATTCCCGTCCCGTGCTTGTCATTAGAAAGTTTCCAGGGGGAAAGCTCACTGTTAGTTCTACGCCTTCGGACCCTATTTTGAGGTGCTCATGTTTTGTTCTCATGAGTAAGAAGATAGAGGATTTGTAGCGAATAGCGGAAACAAGACGAATCGAATTATCTTTCTATACGCACTATACGCAATTACGACGCAATTAGGATAATAGTCTAGTCAGCTCGGCTTCGCTCCTAAAAGCAGCCCTTCTCTTATATACGAGTATATACGAGAGCACCCAATTCAACTTCCTTCCTGCTTCAGGCACTAATTCGGATGGAAACCCTGATCAGGCGGGTAGCCTAGCTAATAAGATCTGCCACTCAAAAGAACAAGAAGACACATAATCACACTCACAGAAAGATAAAAGGTCCATGGTTGACTGATAGTCAGCCGCCACTCACATCCACACTCAAACCTGTCAACAAGCAAATAAGAACATTAGGTTCGCTATACACAAACTCACGGAACACTTTCTTTAACCCATTGACCAGATAGTGCGAAATGAAAATGCAAGACAAGAACTCGATCATCGCATTCAGACAAGGGCTTGCTCTGCTAATAGACCTCCTCCTTTGGACATAGATCCACACTCCCAGTCATTATGTTTACTGGACAAGGATTGGTTGTCCATCAGGGATTTCGACACATCACATATTATATATATATGTGAATTGAAATGAAAGAATTGAATGAATAGAACATTTAGAGCGCTTTAGAAGAATGGATTCAGAGTTCAAGAGGATGTCGTATTCCATTTTATTTTCCTTGCGGAGTTTTTGCGCTAAGTTACTTAAGAATGAAACTAAAGAAAGGCAGGACACTAGCTAGCTAACCACACCCCTTAGCGATAGCTTGAGGGCCACCGCTAATAAGAGATTCGAAACTAAAAAGACAAAGGGGCTTTTTTTTCGTCTTGACCGATTCCGCTTCCACCTTATCTGTCTCGCCTCTCAGTTCGTTGACGTCTTCGCGGACTATTCTTTCTGCCTGCAGTCGAATGAACGTCGATAGAAGTTCCTCCTAGATGAAAGGAGCTTTCTATCCTTATCCTTTCTTTCAAGTCTAATAAGGAGTAAGAGTCGAGTCCGGCTATTACTGTTAGTTGTTCCGTAATAGGCACTATGGCCCACTAAATGGTAGAACCAATACATAGACAAGTTAAGACACGGATAAGATTTGTGCCAACGAGGAAAAAAATCATGTAACAAGATCCATGGACCTTCAGTAAGAAGCCCTTCATACTAAAACCATGGTCCTCTCTCGATGAACCAAGACTCTCTTTAAGCCTATCTGGATAAGATACCCTGGCTTTCAGTTGCAGTACTGGTCATTGGCTACTTTGGGATTGGGACGCATCTTCAGTGTACTGGGCATCCCCCTCCTTTGCCTCAGTTTGCATTGAGGTTGAAATTTAGAAAAATGTTTTCATCTCTCAACCAGTTGAATACGAATGGAGACCAGAGGGATGTGAGTCTTGCTAGTCCTTAACTCATAGATCCCAGTGCCTTTGCTCCAAAAGAAGTAAGGGATGCCCACCGCCGGGTTAATCGCATCAAAGGCAAAGGTGCTCAATCTGCTCGGTCTCATGCACATCATGTCTCTCAACCTCTCTCTCGAATAGGCGGCTCGAGATCCCCTTCTTAGGAGCGGTAACTGGTCAAGTCGAAAAGAAAGTATATATTTCATCTGTTCATAAGTATAAGAAAGAGTTCTTTCTTTCTTCAGTTGTTTCAATCTTCATTTAGTAAAAGAGTGGATCGAGAAACCAGCGTCCAATAGTGCTGGAGGTATAACAACCTTCCAGCGTAGACTTCGAAATGGTCTCTAAAGTAGGTCCCCAGAGGCGTAAGATCCTCATTACTTATGAAGACAAAGACAGATAAAGATTGAAAAGAGAGTAAGGGAAGCAGAACTGTCTCTCATTGATCTTTCTTTCTTTTTACTTAGCAAATATCTGTATTCTAGAATATTCTAATAAAAATCTTATTAACAGCCCTTTTAGAATCTTGAGATTGAGATTTATAGTTGCTTTAATTTAAATAGTATATAAAGATAATGATTATTAGATTCAAATATATATGAATTATGACTCTTTTCACTCTTGAAAGATCCGCAAAGAAGTAGCAAGGGATCACTGACTCGACTAAGGTAGTCGTTGGCCTTTCTAGCTCTAGTTTGAGCGGAAGATGGAAATGTCATCAGCTCTTCAGTAGCGTACTTATCTTCCCTTGAAATCATAATCCTAAGCAAAAAACCAGAAACGTCCGTCAACCTCTGTGAAAGCCAGTAGTATCCGTCCAGAAGCAGCTCTTGATGAAGAAGACATGGAAGACCCTTAAGGGTCACCTAGTAGTTTTTTCTATTTATTAGATGCAGCTGCTTCCGATGCTATGCCATCAAGTAGTTCTCAGTTACCGTTTTCAGGTGTGAATAAGAAGATTCTCACTCGGATAGGTAAAGGTCAAGCAGCAACCCCTGCTGAAGGAAGGATTGGATTGATTAGTCTTAGTCGACTCAGGACGGAAAGGCGTGGACTGAACTACACAAACTCCGGCTCCACAGCAAGATTGACAGCTTTGAAGACTGGATTAGCAAAGTGGAGTCCCCACCCATGCGCCGTTACCGGAACTGAACTTAGGAAAGAAACCCCTGAGAGCCTAAGCCTATCAAACCCTAAGATCCATTCGCTTTTGCTTTTTGGGTTCAGTTTATTTTTCCCTTTTTGGACAAGCGCCGGAAGAGTCTTTAATTTAGTTGACGTTTTAGTGGGTGACGTCTATTAAAAAAAGAAAAAGATGAAGAGTAAGTTTTCCCTATGTCTTCGGGTGCCACAGCTGCTACATTAAACACTTCGTCTATGGTGTCTTTCACCCCGGGCAACGCAACCTGTTGCCTAGTTTTGAGTCTTGCTCACCTCCGGAATTATGAGATTAATGCTCCAATTCCAATCGAAAAGAGAACCCTAACTAAGCTCTTAAATGTTAAATGAAACCTAATAAGTCATTAAAAAGGTAAGCACATTCTCTCAGTAGCTAGGTCAAGAAAAAACCTTTTGATCTAATACTGCCTTTCTTTCAATGCTTTAAGATGGAAGTAGGTCGAGTATAGGGCTTTCTCGATCGGAGTCCAGACGGACTTGATTGCTTATTTCTCCGCTCCTGGAAACAAATCAAGGATGTTAAAAAGACAGAGTCAACCGATAGATCAAAGAGATCAAAGAGTCACAAACCTTGCTGCCACCTAATCGATGAATCTTGTCCCCCTTTTGTGGCTTTAGCCCGCTTCTTGTTTCCTTGTTACTAAACAAATTGCGTGCGTATAGAATGGGATCAAGACCAGTGGGTCGGTTCTCTCCCGAGTCTCATTAATGGGTTGTAACCACAGACTTTTTTGATAAAAAAGAAAGGATAGGTCCGGGGACTGCATCCATCAGGGGATTTAAGCGGATTCCCGTTTATTCAGCTTCAGCGGTTGACTTCAGTCGAGTAAACTCCCCAAATATCAACATCGTTTCTTTCTTATGCCACAGGTAGAGAATAGAACAGTTACTTAGCATCTTCGGTCTACAAGAAGATATTTCTAGGGACTCTTACGAAGGCCAATTCATAGCGTTTCGTCAACCGGGAAAGGTACTCTTCTTCAAGGACAGGTGCGAAAGGAGAGCTTGGATCCAGGTCATTGTACTTATTCCCCCGGTCCCTATTAAGATCCTTTGGAAGTTCCTTACGGAGGGCAATGAAAAAAGAAGGGGGTTTACGCCACTCGTTGTGCTCCTGATAGGTAAACACCCACGAGAGAGGCGCTTTTGCGCATCTATATTCGTGTTAGACGTCGTAAGAGATTCATCCGTCTTAGGAGTCGCTTAAGGTTCTTCGCTCTTAAGGTTCTATGCGGAAGAAGAACCGTGTCAATGGAGCGGGTCGAATTCGGAGGAGCTATTAAGGCCCATGGCTCATCAATTGTAGTTCAAACACATTCCAATGAGGAAAAAGCCTTTTTTCGTTTCGTCTTGAGCCAAGCGAGTAACCTGCCGAGCGAGTCTGGACTGGAAGAACTTCCTTTTACCGGTTCTGGGTGATTAACCAAGAGATAAGAGATCCGGGAAGAACTAGTCTAAGTCTTAGTTTTCGGCTATGTCAAGCCTTTCTCAAGCCATACGTCTTTGCCCTATACTTATTCGTTTTAAGCGCACCTGAGCCCGAACAACGATTTAAAGCACTCTTAGACTTTACCGCTTACCGGTTTCTTTCTCGCTTAGCCGCATATCAAGTAAACTCCTTGCCCGCAGACGAGTCTAAAGACGATCCGCAAGCTTTTGCCGAAACTATGACCTATTTTCTCAATTTAATGTCCGATTCGGCATTTCGATCTATTTCTAACCTTGGATTCGATTGCCGCCTTTGGTTCAAAGGAATCCCTTCTATGTTTAACAGAGCTTCCCCTTTGGCTTCTTAGCCACTTCGTTACTTTCTTTCCCTTCAGTCGAACTATTTCATTAGAACAGGAATTGACATCGGAAGTGAGAGAAGGCAAGTAAACTTCTTCTCCTTTCGCCCTTTCGTAGAGCACTAAAGCCTTTGAATACCCCGCCACACCTTCCGGCTGGATTATTTGTAACTAGATTTTAAGGTAATACCTCTTGACCGGGGGGACTATTTCTATCTCGGAGATTTGTTGCATATGCGAGCAGTACCAAAGCCTGTTTTTTTCCCTTTAGTAAGATCCTTGTCAG